AAATATTCTCAGAACTCTTCGTTGATCCGACATGCTATTTTTTCCATTCATTCCCTTTCAGGATCAGTCGTGGTCTTCCAAACTTTACCGATGGTATGGACGAATCCCTCGCTTCATCCAAATGTGTAAAAGATCCTAGCCGCACTTAAAAGCCGAGTACTCTACCGTTGAGTTAGCAACCCAAATATAAAAAGTTTATGAAAATACAATCAAAAAAAAAAGATAGATAAATGTCAAAATTTATAGACCACCTCTTCGTTCTTATGTTATCGACTTTTAAATCAAAACCCCTATTCTTATTATATCAAAGAGAATTCAAGGAATCCCATCATTTGAATAATATAAGGTAAAAATCAAACCGCTCGGACAAAAACAAATTTATCGACTTATCACGATGAATTATATTTGTTCGATACACTGTTGTCAATATAAATGTTGAGAAAATAATACAACGGAAAAACAAAATAAATATAAATGGAATTTTTTTAAATACTATTAAAAAAGGGCTTGTGTTGGATTGGCACTACATAGCTTAAAAAAGTTTAGATTTTAGATTTTTAGATAGAGGAATAAAAAAAAATACCAAGTAGAAAAAAATATCAGATTGAATCAATAATCAATAATAAGTAACTAGAATAAAAAAGGGAGGATTCCTTGGTTATTACTTATTATATTCAACGAAAACCGACCAATTGAAGGAACTCCCAGAATTTTATATTTCTAGGATCAAGCAACTCGAGTTTTGTCGTTCTAGAACATGAGATTTTATAGAAGCAATGAAAAATAGATATGAGTAGAATCCAAAAAAGGTAAAAAGTATATATATAAATACAAAAATTTATATAAGAATTACTATCCCTTGCTATTTCTTTATTTCATTAATTCAATTTTGTTTGATTAGGACCAAGTTACTTAAAAACCTCTGCCTTTTTTAAAAGATACCGAACAGTTCCTGTGGGCTGAGCGCCCTTTTCAAGGAAATATAGAATAGCAGGAACGTTTAAATAACTTTGATTCTTTATCGGATCATAAAAACCTACGTTCCGAAGATCTCTTCCTTCTCTTCGGGATCGAACATCAATTGCAACGATTCGATAGACGGCTCATTGGGATAGATCTAAGTAAATGAACAAGACCCCCCCTAGAAACGTATAGGAAGTTTTCTCCTCGTACGGCTCGAGAAAAAATGATTTGGAGTTTTGTATACGTATAGAATTATAATTTCTGGCAAAGGAGTTGATAAAATAAATTAGAATGGGATTTAACTCATTTTTTTCTTCCTCCTTCCTGAAAAAATAAAAATCATTTGTACCCATAACTCAAGTTGGATAATTCTCAAAGAGCTTAAAAGAAAAAAATCTTTAGGCAATTTATTTCATTTTTTGAATGGTCTTTAACCCCCTCTTGCTTGTCTCATTTAATCTTTATTATTATTATTATCCAGTTATTGAGACAATTGAAAAAACGGTGTTTCCTTGTTCTGGGATCCTTTTTTTGTTTTAAATCAGTGGGTTTAGACATTACTTCGGTGCTTCTTAATCCTTACAAAATGGCAGCAACATACCCCTTTTGTGATTTCTTTCTATCAAAGAATCATATAAACGCTCGATTCCCGCGTGATACACTTTGAATCGAAAGACTTTTCTCAATTTCAACAAATTTTGCTTTTTAATTAAAAACTTGACTGAATCGGATCCTTTCAATTTCTATATTGATATATATGATATACTTACAAAGTTGTTCCAATTTATTGATTGGTATTAACCCTAGATTCTTGCCCCCTGAAAGATGAATCCATACTTTCTACCCGAGCTCCATCATGTACTATATTCATTACAACCTAACAAAAAAGGATTCTAGTGAAAACAGAACAGATGTCGGGTCAAGAGCACCTTCATTCATAGAAAAGATGGCGGATGTAAGAATAAAAATCCACAACGGATCGTGTCCTTCAAGTCGCACGTTGCTTTCTACCACAGCGTTTCAAACGAAGTTTTACCATAACAAAAAATTCCTCTAATTTGGAACCCGTATGGAATTGATTCAATTATGGAATCATGAATAGTCATTGGTTCCGTCGATACATAAACATATTAATCTATACCCTTTTTTCTTCTATACAAATTCTTCTATACAAAGATGGCAAAAATTTTTTTGAAGCAATCTTAGCAAGATCCCACCTATTATTGTATGTTATTGTATGAATGCAACACTTTAACTTTACTTTTTATTAAAAAAATTAAAATATCTGTTTCTTTTCGAATTGAATCATCAACGATTTAAAGCAGATAAATGGATTGACAAAAAAAACCCCATTTTATTTTTTTGTGTGAGATAGATAAAAAAGACCGATCGAAGAGAATATTTAAGTACTTGTTCTTTCGATTCGAATTTTATTAATAAGATAAGATGAACGAATTAGGGGTTTTTCGTACCTATGAGATAGACTGAACTACAGTCTTTATTATGGATCCGTTACATATGTAACTTGATTCGTTAT